GACTTTGTATACCATTTCGTTGTAGTTGTAAATAAACGATCTTATCGTAGATCCATTGTGATCTTGAAATTATCTAGAAATGGAAACAGCAACCCTAGTCGCCATCTTCATATCTGGTTTACTTGTAAGCTTTACTGGGTATGCTTTATATACCGCTTTTGGGCAACCCTCTCAACAATTAAGAGATCCATTCGAAGAACACGGGGACTAGTTGAAGTAATGAGCCTCCCAATATGGGTATGGGAGGCTCATTACTTCAATTGATATAATGAAAAATCATTTCATTTTTTTAGTCGGAACCTTAGGTGGTTCTCGAAAAAAGATAGCGAAAAAAATTATCCCTAAAGTCGAGACTAAGAGGAATGTATAAACCAATGCTTCCATAGATTTGATCGTGGTTTACAATTATAGCTTCCACACCTATTCATTTGGGATCATTTACCATATAAAGAAAGAGAAAGAGTCAAAGAAAAGATGGTGATTCAAGTCAAGATTTCTCTGATACCTATGTCAAATCAAAAAATAAAATAGAGGCGAAAGATACCAGAGTAGTGTTGTATCAGACTACTTGTCTCCTTGTAGTTGGATCTCCAAGTTTTTGGAATGCTCCAAATTCCACTTGAGCATCCAAATCTGGATCAATACCAGCAAAAACATCTCTGAACAAGGTTCTAGCGCCATGCCAAATGTGTCCGAAAAAGAAGAGCAAAGCAAACGTAGCATGCCCGAAAGTGAACCAACCCCTCGGACTGCTACGAAAAACACCATCAGATTTCAAAGTAGCCCGGTCTAATTCAAAAATTTCACCTAATTGGGCACGTCTAGCATATTTTTTCACAGTAGCAGGATCACTATAACTGACTCCATTGAGTTCACCACCATAGAACTCAACAGTTACACCTACTTGTTCGACACTATACTTTGATTCTGCCCTTCTAAAAGGAACATCGGCTCTCACAATTCCGTCTCCATCTACCAAAACTACCGGGAATGTTTCAAAAAAAGTAGGCATACGACGTACAAAAAGCTCGCGACCCTCTTTATCTCTAAAGATAGGATGTCCTAACCACCCAACAGCTATTCCATCCCCGTTGTCCATTGAGCCTGCTCTGAATAATCCCCCTTTTGCCGGATTATTACCAATGTAATCATAAAAGGCTAATTTTTCGGGAATTTTAGACCAAGCTTCTGATAAACTCAGATTCTCGGCTAGTCCGGCGCCAACTCTTCGATATATTTCTTGCTGGAAGTATCCCTGATCCCACTGATAACGAGTGGGACCAAATAATTCGATTGGGGTAGTTGCTGAGCCATACCACATAGTTCCAGCAACTACGAAAGCTGCAAAAAAAACAGCAGCGATACTACTGGAAAGTACAGTTTCAATATTGCCCATACGTAATCCTTTGTATAGACGTTGAGGCGGACGGACACTAAGATGGAATAGGCCTGCTAATATGCCCAATGTACCCGCTGCAATATGATGAGAGGCTATTCCTCCCGGAACAAAAGGATCAAAACCTTCTGCGCCCCACGCTGGATTTACAGATTGCACTTTTCCAGTTAGCCCATAAGGATCGGACACCCATATTCCAGGACCATACAAGCCTGTTACATGAAATGCGCCAAAGCCAAAGCAAGCCAACCCTGAGAGAAATAAATGAATTCCAAAAATCTTGGGCAAATCCAAAGAAGGTTTTCCCGTACGTTCGTCAGAGAATATTTCTAGGTCCCAATACACCCAATGCCAGATAGCTGCCAAGAAGCACAAGCCAGAAAAGAAAATATGTGCCCCTGCCACACCTTCATAACTCCAAATACCCGGATTCGTTATAGTTCCTCCTGAAATACTCCAACCACCCCATGAATTGGTTATTCCTAAACGAGTCATGAAGGGTATAACGAACATACCTTGTCTCCACATTGGATCAAGAACGGGGTCAGAGGGATCAAAAACCGCTAATTCGTATAGAGCCATCGAACCGGCCCAACCAGAAACTAGAGCCGTATGCATTATATGGACAGAAAGCAATCGACCGGGATCATTCAATACGACAGTATGAACACGATACCAAGGCAAACCCATGGAAATACCCCTTTTTCAAAGATAAATAGACACTATGTAACTTTATCGCATTGGAACTTATACTCTGTACCTAATCTTTTCAGTGGATTCTGTATGAGAAAGGGTTAATATTTATTCCGTTCCATTGAAAATAAGGGAACATTTCTGTTCGTAAGAACAAAGAGAAGCAGATTTATTCTATACCCGATAAGTACCAATACGCAATGGGGATTGATCCCATTTTTGGGGAACGAATGCATAGATACTTGTTTATCATTCACATGATCGACCCATTCCTTAAAATTTGTTCTTTATTCATTCTGTCTTCTTCTATGAACCTTACAATCTATGTATAATATGTATAAAATAGAATAGAAAAAAATGATGAAGACAACAAACCCATTGTTACGTTTCCATATTAAAGTGAAGTATAGTACTTAATTTTTTTTCTTTCATTTAATGCCCATTGGTGTTCCAAAAGTACCTTTTCGGAGTCCTGGAGAGGAAGATGCAGTTTGGGTTGACGTATAGTGCGACTTGTCAGACATATTGGGTCATATGGGATTTACCCGTTCTCTCCCCCGATCGAGATATCCTCTGTTTCGCCCAAGAAATATTGATTGAACCATCAATCATTCGGAGCGTGAAGTGCAAATTAGATCAATTTATATTGGGGATCAATATTATCAATTAGAACAATTTATGGTTGACTTGGACCGATAAAATAAAGTATCCAGGCTCCGTTTAGAAAATACCAAATTGGTAATATATGTACGATTACTACTTGTATCATAAACATTCTTATGTTTACTATAGGAATGATCTCAAACTGCCAATCAATGGAATAATGGTATGATGAAGACATTGAATAGCTGAGAGAAAGCATGAAACGAATAAAAAAAAAAAAAAAAGAAGTGGTACTGAGATCATTTGCCCTATATGTGCAAATAGAATTCCGACAGATCTTTACCCGGAGTAGAACATGAACCTAAAAGAATTGAAAGGGCCCATTCAGGAACAAGAAAATTACATCGTGATTTGAATTTCGATGAAACAATACATCAATGGGGGTTAGTTCAATAAGTTCAGTAATTTTTTTTAGGGAGGGGCCTCATGTTTTTTGAAAAATGAAATAGAAAAAAGCCCTTCATTAGAAAAACAAAAACCTGTTACAAAAAAAGAAATAAGACTTGAATCGACACATTGATTCTTTTTTTTTTGAACCGTATGCATCCAAAGGTGCACGTACGGTTCAAAAGGGATACAATTTTGTCCTAATCAACCGACTTCATCGAGAAAGATTACTTTTTTTAGGCCAAGAAGTTGATAGCGAGATATCGAATCAACTTGTTGGTCTCATGGTATATCTCAGTATAGAAGATAATACTAGGGATCTTTATTTGTTTATAAACTCTCCCGGCGGATGGGTAATACCAGGAATAGCCATTTATGATACTATGCAATTTGTGCCACCCGATGTACATACAATATGCATGGGATTGGCTGCTTCAATGGGATCTTTCATTCTGGTTGGAGGGGAAATTACCAAACGTCTAGCATTCCCTCACGCTTGGCGCCAATGGTTTTTATTTGAAAAAAAAAAGACTATGCCTTCGCCATATCGAATATGAATAATAAGTAATAATAGCATGGCACTTTGAGTTCGATATGAACAAACCATTATTGTTTTTTCATAACATGAGATTTTGTATCGAGATAGTAGTATGAAACAAAGGTTATTTCCGATTTGATCGTATGTGTCGGGAGTACATTTCAGCGTCACAAACCATTTTTTTTTCCACACCACACCAGAAGCCTTCTTCTGGTATTTATGAAAGAAAGAGTATGAAAAAAATAAAAATTAAAATAATTTTTTCCTTATTTAATCGTATCAGATGTGAAGACACTTTGGGATTGCTAAATCACAGACGAAATAAATAAATATATATAAAGCAACAGAGCCATCATAGTATTTTTTTTACTCTTACAAAAAGAAGGGCGGTAAATGGATTATTCAACGATCTAGATCGTATGGATTCTATTTCTTTCTTCGATGGAAGGGGAGGGGATAGGGGGAGTAAATTCCATTGTAGAGCCGTATGCAATGCACAAAAGATGCCCGTACGGTTGTTCAATTCTATTTTTTTTTTTTCTTGTTATTTTTTTATCCCTTTAGTCCGCCCAATCATGCGAGATAGAAGAACCATTAATGATGTTATATCAATTCATCAGGGTTATGATTCACCAACCTGCTAGTTCTTTTTATGAGGCACAAGCAGGGGAATTTATCCTGGAAGCGGAAGAACTACTGAAACTTCGCGAAACCCTCACAAAGGTTTATGTACAAAGAACGGGCAACCCTTTGTGGGTTGTATCCGAAGACATGGAAAGGGATGTTTTTATGTCAGCAACAGAAGCCCAAGCTCATGGCATTGTTGATCTTGTAGCGGTCGAAAATCAAAATACTGGGGATTTTATGTAAATCCCCAATGCCATTTTAAACCATAATTCGAATTTTTCGCGATTTGATATTGAGTTGAAATAATTCATAATAATCAATCATAAATCAGGTTAAGATCGATCTAAACCAACCCATTATATATATATACAACATGCCAACTATTAAACAACTTATTAGAAACACAAGACAGCCAATAAGAAATTTCACAAAATCTCCCGCTCTTCGAGGATGTCCTCAGCGTCGAGGAACATGTACTAGGGTGTATGTGCGACTCGTTTAGATCATGAACTCGAACAAATGAGACAATTTTTCCAGTATCCATATCAAGGATTAGTACCAATGAATAGGATGGATAGAGTGGAAGAAGGCCATTTACTATCTAAAAATGAGGATCTATCATATACCCATATTGTTGTGTATTGTGTATGGAATTTATGGTTTCCATTGGTGCAAATCCAATCACCTCGATTTGAG